AACAATTAGAACTTGACCCGATTTGAAATGCGGTCCTTTTTTGGCTATACATACATTTTCACAAATAAACTGCCCAAGACTAACGATTGTAGATGTCTCTTCACAATAATTGGAATGGAGAAAATACCAATTCAAATTGAATGCATTCAAAAGGATGTTACTGCATGAATAGGGATTATAAATTTTACCATTTTCACCCAGTAAATAATATTTAAGTATTTGAAAAATCTGTTTTAAATTGTCAAGTTGCAAATAGTTAGTTACCAAGATCTGATTATGGGTTATTAAATGGGAAAATAAATCAAAATTATAAATTGGAAGGCCTGTTCCTAAGGGGCCCAACGAATTCCTAATTGGAATTAGGGGGTCCTTTTTGATTGATTCTTTTATCACATTGGGAGATTTTACATCGGTGAATGGGCCTATTCGAGAACAATTGGATGATGACAAAATTATCAAAGATTGAGATTCCTTATTTCGATTCAACAAGGTATGAATAGTTCCTTGATTTGGATTAAGAGATTCTTGAGTCCTTGCCTTGGAATAGGAATAAATGGAAGAAAACGGATTGACATTAGCGCGGTCTGATACATTCTCAGAGATCAATCCTGAACCCGACAGATCGTTCCTTTTTCCGGTATACGAAATAGGTGACTTCGCTAAGTCGATTCTTAGAAAATCTCTAATTAAACCATTTGTCCTTATTTCAACAAAGGAAGCACAGGCCTTTTCGATCGAAGAACTTTTTTTGTCTTGGTCCCAATTCAACACTAAACAAGTCCGAACTAATTGAATACTTGTGTCCCAAATTTCCAGAATTGGGTCGTAATAAAGGATATAATTGACAACTCGAAGTTGTAGATTATCACTTTCCTGCAAGAGATCCGGCGGGAAAAGTCTTCCTAAATTTATACCATCCGTTTTTTTATATGGGACTACAGGTTGAACCAAAACAAAATATTTTTTTTCATACCTGGAAAGTTTCATTCGTTGGATATAGAGCCAATTTTTCAATTTTTTGTATTCTTTGGAATTTTGTTTTCCCCCTCCTGGTGGTATCAATCGGAATGCCTTATTTGTCTTTCCAGGAAAATGGATATCTCCAGAAAAGATTATCAGTTTCATTTTTTCTGCTTTTTTATTCACTCGGACCAATCCGCCTACCCGACTTCTTCTATTTAAAGTGATTTGCGTATCTACCCCAATAATACTATTGTGCCGTACCATTATGGAAGAAGATTCGGCCAAAATGTGGACTTCCACGGGAATAAAAAAAAATGGATTTACTTCCATTTGGTATTTTGGCCAAAGTACCTTGACTCCTTGATACTCAATCAAATCCTCTTCGTTGATGATTGAATTCAGTTCTCTAGTCTCATATTTAGGTTCTCTAGTCTGATATTTAGTAAGTCCCGAGCTCTTTCTTATATATCGAGGATCATCGAAATAAGCAAGAATACTATTTATACGGAGAATACCATTTCTGGGGATTTCAATTGAGATATCTGAAGAAGGTATTAGTTGGTTCTCGCCTTCTTGAATCGATTCGAGTGGGATGATGAATCTATTTCTTCGTCTCTTTGCCAATAAATCAGAATTCCCGTCGAGAATGCCCATATATTTGAGATTACACCGACCAGTACATGTGATTCGATTAAGTTCTGAATAATCAGGAATGCTATCTCCTTTTTGATTTTTACCAGAAAAATACGAACTAAAAAATTTGTGTCTCACTTGATTATTAGTTATTGAGGGGTTAGAAATATATCTTCGCTTGACAGAAAGAGAATAAGCGTTCATTTGATCTTGATCCTTGTGGATCGAACAGGGGCCTAGACTGGATCTCCAGGGCTCCCCTAATAATATCCATAAATGACTTGTTTTTGGTAAGAGATGTATATTACCATATGTAAATTCAGGTGCATGGTACACATCGGTATTCCAGTGCATTTCGCCCTCTGAGTCAGAATAAATATGTTTTCGAACCTTCTCTTTCAAATTCAAAGTGGATGTTCTCGCGCGAATCTCAGCAATCACTTGTTCTGATTCTACATATTGATCGTTTTGAACTAAAAGAAAACTTTTGGGCGGAATATACACATTGTGTATAATATCTTCACTTTCAATAGTTACATACAAGTCTCTAGAACATATAAAAGCAGGATGTCCATGACGTGTACGTGTCGGATGAACCAAATCCTCATTGAATTTGATTTTTCCATTAGAAGGGGCTCGCACATGTTCTGCAGTACCCCCTGTGAATACTCCGCCGGTATGAAAAGTTCTTAATGTTAATTGAGTGCCCGGTTCTCCAATAGATTGACCTGCAATAATACCTACAGCTTCTCCCAATTGGACCAGGTCGTCATGAGCCGGACTCCGGCCATAACATAATTGACAAATCCAAGATGTGCTCCTACAAGTAAAGGGGGTTCGAATAGAGATTGGTTGTGCTCTAAAAGTTATGAATCTATTGACAAGTCCAACCCCAATATCTTGATTTCTAGTAGCAATGCATCGCGAACCTATATATATATCATCCGCTAATACACGCCCGATTAATGTTTGGATAAAAATCCTGTCCGCCATCATCCCATTTCGAGGACTTACAGAAATACCTCGAACGGTGCCGCAATCCGTTCGACGTACAACAATGTGTTGAACTACTTCAACAAGTCTGCGCGTGAGATATCCTGCATCTGATGTTCGGATAGCAGTATCCACAACTCCTTTACGGGCTCCGTAACAAGAAATAAGATATTCTGTTAAAGAGAGTCCTTCGCGTAAATTGCTTTGAATGGGTAAATCAATCATTTGCCCTTGGGGATCCGACATTAATCCTCTCATACCTACTAATTGATGTACCTGAGATGCATTTCCTCTGGCTCCCGAAAAAGACATTATATGGACTGGATTAAAAGGATCGGTCATCCGAAAATTAGGAGTCATTTCTTGTCGCAAATATTCACTTGTGGCATACCATATCTCGATCGATTGACGTAATTTTTCTACCGCGTGTACATTCCCATAATGATGGTGTTTTTCCAAAATAAAACTTTGTTGTTCAGCGTCTTGAACTAGCCATCTTTTAGAAGGTATTGTTAAAAGATCATCAATTCCTAATGAAATGGATGCGGCGGTAGCTTCTCGGAAACCCAGAGTCTTTACTTCATCCAGGATATGTGATGTATATCCTATTCCATAGTGATCAATAAATCGACTAATAAGTCGTTTCATGGCAGTTCCGTCTATCATTTTATTGTAAAAGACATGAGTGGCCCATTGTGCCATCAGTACCTCCATAATTGCGCTGAGTAGAATTTGACAATGGATTTGAGTCAGTGATTGGGTTTGAGTCAGTGATTGGAAAACTTCCTTTTCTAAATCTTCATTCGCGTAGAAATTCTGCAATTATAGTCCTAGTTAAACCGGCGAGACTCGCATTCCCGCTGGTAGCATAGAATTACAAAAGCCCTGCCAAAACCCCTGTACGGCTTCGTCTATTCCTCGATAAAGAGAAATATGACCAAGAGTGGTTCGAATATATATATAAAGAATTTCTTTTTTTATACTTCTTACTATTAGATAGTGTCCATAAATCTCATAATAGGTCCCCAAAGATTCATAGTGAATTTCGATGGGAGCTCCTCTTGCAGCAATAACGCGTTGATCTAGTCGCCACCGGAACCACAAAGGACTACCTAAATTGATTCGTTTTTGCCAATAAGCTCCAATTACATCATAGGTATTACAAAAAAAGGGTTCTTTTTTTTTTGTATACTTATAGTTATTATCTTCGTTTTGATAGTTTCTACGATTACATGGATTATACCTATTTACACAAGTACCCCGACGATTTCCGCTCGTTAAGACATAGAGTCCACTAAGCATATCTTGAGTTGGTGCGGAAATGGGATCTCCAATAGTTGGAGACAAAAGATTCTTATTAGAAAACATAAGTAAACGTGCCTCTGATTGAGCCTCCGCAGATAAAGGCACATGAACAGCCATTTGATCCCCGTCAAAGTCTGCATTGAAGCCCTTACAAACTAATGGATGTAAACAAATAGCACGCCCTTCCACTAAAACGGGGAGGAACGCCTGTATGCCTAATCTATGCAGAGTAGGTGCTCTATTCAGCAATACAGGATGGTCATCCAGAATTCTATGAAGTATTTCCCATACAATCGGTTTTTTTTTCCGAATTTGACTCTTAGCAACTCCTATGTTCGAAGCAAGATGTTTTCTAATTAGGTCACGAATTACAAATGCCTGGAAAAGTTCTATTGCTATTTCGCGAGGCAATCCACATCGATGTAATGCAAGTGAAGGGCCCACGACAATCACCGACCGCCCTGAATAATCGACCCGTTTACCAAGCAGAGTCTCGCGAACTCTTCCTTCTTTGCCTTCAACTACATCTGAAAGCGACTTGTAAACTCTATTATGATCATCCCTCATTGGTTGTCCGCAGATTCCATTATCAAGAAGTGCATCCACAGCTTCTTGTAACAATTTTTCCTGAGATATTATTAATTCTTCTGGCGTAGCTATACTTGTTGTTAATAGATCTGTAAGAGTATTATTCCGATAGATAATTCTTCTATAGATTTCATTAATATCCGAGGTCACTAGTTTATCCTCATCTATATGATAGATTGGTCTCAACTCAGGAGGAAGAACTGGTAATAGACACAAAACCATCCATTTTGGTTCTATATTTGTTCGAATAAAATGCTTAGCCAATTCCATGCGTCTAAGCAAAAAATCTTTTCTTCTTCCAACTTTTCGATCTTCCCATTCATTCCCTGTGGGTTCCTCTTCCTCCAATTCTTTCCATTCTACCAATGAATAATCTATAATAATTCGTAAATCTAGATTGGCTAATTGTTGTCTGATAGAACCTCCCCCGGTAGACATCTCTCGATTTCGAAATGTATCGAAGCTCCGGGTAGTAAAAAAAATTGGGATCTTGTATTTCCAGGGTTGGATTTCATATC